ATATTCTTCATTAAAGATATGTATGTATTTTCTATTATTTTATCAGTTAAATCTAAATCTATTTATTTTTGAAACATTTTATTTTATTCGTGAGGAGCCGTATGAGGTGAAAATCTCATGTACGGTTCTGCAATAGCGATGGAATTGAAAAACAACCAACCATCAACTATAACCCCCAAAGAACCAGATTCCGTAAACAACATAGAGGAAGGATGAAAGGAATATCCTATCGAGGTAATCATATTTGCTTTGGACGATATGCTCTTCAGGCACTTGAGCCCGCGTGGATCACATCTAGACAAATAGAAGCGGGTCGGCGAGCAATGTCACGAAATGTCCGCCGGGGTGGACAAATATGGGTTCGCATATTTCCAGACAAACCGATTACAGTAAGACCTACCGAAACGCGTATGGGTTCGGGAAAAGGATCTCCCGAATATTGGGTAGCTGTCGTTAAACCTGGTAGAATACTTTATGAAATGGGCGGGGTCGCAGAAAATATAGCCAGAAAGGCTATTTCAATAGCAGCATCCAAAATGCCTATACGAACTCAATTCATTATTTCGGGATAAAAAATAAACCAAAGGAAAGAGGTCTTTGGGATGAAAAAATGTCAATTGTAGGTTTATTTTTTTTAACACAGAATATTTTTTTTTACTTCAACCCTTGAATAAAAAAAAAAAAAAGAGATAAAAAAACAATATGATTCAACCTCAAACCCATTTGAATGTAGCCGATAACAGCGGAGCCCGCGAATTGATGTGTATTCGAATCATAGGAGCTAGTAATCGGAGATATGCTTATATTGGTGACATTGTTGTTGCTGTAATAAAGGAAGCTCTACCAAATACGCCTTTAGAAAGATCAGAAGTGATCAGAGCTGTAATTGTACGTACTTGTAAAGAACTCAAACGCAGCAACGGTATGATAATACACTATAATGATAATGCTGCGGTCGTCATCGATCAAGAAGGAAATCCAAAAGGAACTCGAATTTTTGGCGCAATCGCCAGGGAATTGAGACAGTTAAATTTCACTAAAATTGTTTCATTAGCACCGGAGGTATTATAAGACGAGACTCTGGCATAGATATATTATTTGTGAAAAAAATAGATTCATTAATAAATTATATCTCGACACATATACCTTTTGTAGTAATTATTATAGTAATTTTTATATTATTCTCTATATATAGATATATATTTCATAAAGATTTGATCACCTCAATAAAATAAATAATAATAAAAAAAAAAGATATCACTATTTTAGAATAAACAATAGAAAAAGGAGCACGTTGATTATATTAAAAATCAGGGATAAGAATCATTTTCGTTTATCATGGGTAAGGACATCATCGCTGACATAATAACCTCTATACGAAATGCTGACATGAATAGAAAAGGAACGGTTGAAATACCATTTACTAACATTAACGAAAACATTGTTAAAATACTGTTACGAGAGGGTTTTATTCAAAATGTGAGAAAACATCGGGAAAACGGCAAATATTTTTTAGTTTTAACTCTACGATATAGAAGAAATAGGAAAGGATCGTATAAACCTGTTTTAATTTTAAAACGGATCAGTACACCCGGTCTACGAATCTATTCTAATTATCAACGAATTCCTAGAATTTTAGGAGGAATGGGAATTGTAATTCTTTCTACTTCTAGAGGTATAATAACAGATCGAGAGGCTCGATTAGAAAGAATAGGCGGAGAAGTTTTATGTTATATATGGTAATTTTTCTGATATCCGAATTATATGAGATGATAAACTTCTATCCATTTTTGTCAAAAAAGAGAAAAAACATAGGTTTCAAATAGTACTCTTCATACAATAGTGAATGCGTGCCGGAAGTTTAACTGGAATAAGAATAAAAAACAAAATGGATTCATGAAGTTTTAATTATGGAATAACTTCCCAAGGGTATGTTCCAGATTCCCCTTTATATTATAGAATCATATTTTGTTTGATTCTAGTCTATGTTTCCGAAAGGGTTCGACTCGACGTACTCATATTTTATATGTATATGATCCCGAAAGTAAAAATGGCAGTATAAATCATTTAATTAGACTTTTTTTTCAACTTAAATATTTTTTTGGGGGGTAGGCTTACGCTTAGAAGTGAAAAATTTAAAGAAACCTTATTTTCTTCCAATAAAGAGATTAGGGATTGATTTAAGGAATGACAAATATGAAAATAAGGGCCTCTGCTCGTAAAATTTGTGAAAAATGTAGATTGATCCGTAGGCGGGGTCGAATTATAGTAATTTGTTCCAATCCAAGACATAAACAAAGACAGGGATAATATTTCCACAAAGGAGGGCTTTCAATTCTAAAGTAAAGGACTGAATGCACAAATCAAATAAATTTTGATTAAATAATATAGATAATATATATAACTTTTATAAATATATTCTAACTATTAAAAATAAATAAAAAAAAAAATAATTGATATTTCAAATTCTATTAATATAGAATTAATAAAAAGAGTACAA